GGATAAGAAATAAACTAACCAAACCATGGATAAATCCAAGCGAACTTTTCTTAAATCCAAGCGATCTTTTCGTAGGCGTTTGCCCCCGATCCAATCGGGGGATCGAATTGATTATAAAAACATGAGTTTAATTAGTCGATTTATTAGTGAACAGGGAAAAATATTATCTAGACGAGTGAATAGATTGACCTTGAAACAACAACGATTAATTACTATTGCTATAAAACAAGCTCGTATTTTATCTTTGTTACCTTTTCTTAATAATGAGAAACAATTTGAAAGAACCGAGTCGACCACTAGAACTCCTAGTCTTAGAGCCAGAAAAAGATAGGTTTACCCTTTCTTCACTTGAATTCGAATTCCCATCCGAACTCAAACGGGGATTGATATTTTGTTGGAAAAATCCAAGAATCCGGATTGAATTCTCGTGTCGTAAGAAAACAAATAATAATCTGGGAAGAAGAAATTTTTTTATTGAACTTGTTGATTCATATTTATTTTGACTACTTTCTCATATTTTATCATATTCTATTCATTTTTATTCGACCTTCCCGGAGTTCATTCTCCGGGCAACTCCGTTTAACCGGTGGATTCCTTCCAACCTACTTCTTTTATGATCTCATTGGAAATCATATAAAGACAATTCCTATTTGATATAGCTATTTGTGCAAGTATTTTACGATTAAGAAGCAACTGTCTCTTGTACAGACCGTTTATTAATCTACTATAACTATAGCATACCCCCCTTTCACGAATTGCTGCATTTATTCGAGTGATCCACAAACGACGAAAATTGATTTTTTGCTTATCCCTATCCCGATGAGCCGAAACCAAAGCTCTTATTTTTTGTTGAGTAATAGTTCGAGTAAGTCTTGAATGAGCCCCCCGAAAGCTTGATGCAAATAAACGAATTTTTGTTCTACGTCTCCGAGCGATATATCCCCGTCTAATTCTGGTCATTGAATAAATGAAACTTTCACGAATAACTAATAGATTTCCTTTCTTTCAGTTATTCTTTTGCCCCCTTCCTAGTATATTAATAACAAAACGGATTTTTCCAATGTATAAACTAAAAATTCCAACGGCTTTGGCTACTATAACCTTCCCAACCACGATTTTTTCTTTTTTATAGGCGTTTCACCTCGAAATACGAAATTGTACTATACTAGGTATTAAAAATAAAAAAAAAAATAGCAATGATAAAGAAATAGTGGATTCCATCGTTTCTATGGTTACTTCTTAAACGGTGAGGTCTTCTCTATACACCGGAGCCTTTACTTCATTTAATCAATGTTATTGCTAACTTGTATAGTTCACATTCTTCGGCTCTACCCATGAATTATCCAGTAATAGGTCTTTCACAACGAGCTCTACCTATACAGTAACGGTATTTAATTATGAAGGTTGGCTGGGTAGCTGACCCTGTTAGTCCGTTCTTGCAAGAGGGGTCTATATTAACTAAGATTTCCTCCGCTTAATGGATAACCATTTGCTACCAATGGAGAATTGCTTCTCATCTTGAATTGAGGTGAGTGGATTTACACCAATATAAACCATAAATTTCATACACAATAAAAGGGATATGCTCCATTTTCTTATTTTTAGATAGGAAATGTAGTTCGTTTTCCGTTCTATCCTATTTGATCATTGATATTCGAACATTGCTCTCTTTCCTTTGTTCTAGTTCATGATCTGAACGAGTCGCACATACACCCTAGTACATGTTCCTCGACGCTGAGGGCATCCCCGAAGCGCGGGGGATTTTGTGACATTTCTAATTGGCTGTCTTGTATTTCTAATAAGTTGTTTAATCGTTGGCATGTTGAATCATATACATAATGGACTGGTTTAGATTGATCCTAACCGCATGATTATGAATTCCTTTTATTGAATAGAATAGTAAATAAAAGTCATAGAATATTAATATGAAACTCGGCAGGGGTAATTTCAAATCACGAATTGATGCGAAATCCAGGCTATTGTCATTCAACCGCTACAAGATCAACAATTCCATAAGCTTGGGCCTCTGTTGCTGACATAAAAACATCTCTTTCCATGTCTTCGGAGACAACCCATAGGGGTTTGCCCGTTCTTTGTACATAAACCCTTGTCAGGGTTTCACGTAGTTTCAGCAGTTCTCCCACTTCCAGGATGAATTCTCCCGTTGCTACTTCAGAAAAAGAACCAGCAGGTTGATGGATCATTACCCTGATGATATAAGAAAATAAAAGGTTTCTTTATTTCGCATGATGAGGGGAAGATAAAAGAAAGATAAAAGAATAACAAGAAAAAAAGATATAATCGAACAACCGTACGGGCATTATGCATTGCATACGGCTCTACAATAAAATTGACCCTTACCTTACATCAAATAAAGAAAAAATAGGATCGATCAGACCCCGATCGGTAAATGATCAACTTACCACCCTTCCTTTCGGAGGAATTCAAAAATACTATGATGGCTCCGTTGCTTTATATATTTATTTTATTATATTTTTTT